TACTTGAACTCATGCCTTATCGAGCATCTTATCCCATTTTAAAATTGATTTCTTCTGCAGCAGCAAATGCTAGTCACAATATGGCTTTCAACGAATCCGATTTAATTATTAGTAAAGCCGAGGTTAACGACGGTACTAGTGTGAAAAAATTAAAACCTCAGGCTCGGGGACGGGGTTATCTAATAAAAAAATCGACTTGTCATATAACTATTGTATTAAAAAATATATCTTTATATAAAGAATATTATAAAGAATATAAAGAATATGGAACTGTTTATATAAAAAATAAGAAGATCTTTATATAAAGAATAGGATATAAAGAAGTATGAAGAATCTAACATATTCTTAAAAAAAAACCAGAGATGAATAAAAAAAAAATCCACGGATATGAGATTTGACAATATGTATAGTTAAGTAGTGGGGGATTATGGGACAAAAAATAAATCCACTTGGTTTTAGACTTGGTACAACCCAAAGTCATCATTCTCTTTGGTTTGCACAACCAAAAAATTACTCTGAGGGTCTACAAGAAGATCAAAAAATAAGAAACTCTATCAAGAATTTTGTAAAAAAAAATACAAAAATATCTTCTGGCGTTGAGGGAATTGCACGTATAGAGATTCAAAAACGAATCGATGTGATTCAGGTCATAATATATATGGGATTCAAAAAATTTTTAATAGAAAGTAGACCCAAACGAATCGAAGAATTACAGATACATGTACAAAAAGAACTTAATTGTGTAAACCGAAAACTCAATATTGTTATCACAAGAATTTCAAATCCTTATAGGAACCCTAATATCCTTGCAGAATTTATAGCTGGACAATTAAAGAATAGAGTTTCTTTTCGTAAAGCAATGAAAAAAGCTATTGAATTAACTGAACAGGCAGATACAAAAGGAATTCAAGTACAAATTGCGGGACGTCTTGATGGAAAAGAAATTGCACGAGTCGAATGGATTCGAGAAGGTAGGGTTCCTCTGCAAACCATTCTCGCTAAAATTTATTATTGCTCGTATACAGTTAGAACTATTTATGGGGTATTGGGCATAAAAATTTGGACATTTCTAGACAAGAAATAATAAACCCTTACTTGACTTGGTTTTTCCATTCTATCCATTGCTAGAAGAAAACAAAAAAGAACAAAATCCTTCATTCTTTTTTTTTGTTTAATCAAAACAAAAATAAACAATTCTAATTCTATTAACTATTAAATTAAAATAGTAAAATATTAATTTAATAATTTATAATTTTACACTTTTTACACTATAGAATTAATTTAATATTAATAATTTAACTAGATATGGCTATTTCTAATTCTTCTAATTCTATTTATATAGGGTTGAATAAAAAATTAAATAAAATAAAAAATTTAGTAATATAATTGCTATGCTTAGTGTGTGACTCGTTGGTTTTTTAGAGTCCGGATAAAAAAGAAAAAACGGACTGACCAGAGTATGAACTAATAATTATACAACTAATAACCAACCCATCACTTTGCATTATCTGGATACAAAAAAAGAGTCAAGATATGATATATTAGTCATATCATTGTAGCAATTAAAATCCTTTTTGCACAAACAAAAAAAAACCAATCTGATTATGCTTTAGAAATAAAAATAGAAAATTATGCAGATAAGTGAAAGGGTGAAAGAAAGAAAAAGAATATCAATGATATAAAATTCCAATATGTAAGGTCTATGAGTCATCACATAAAAACTAATGTAGTAAAGCATCCATACCAATTGATTTAAAATTAAACTAATCTGTTGATAAAACAAAAAATCAAGAGCCTTGATTCACTCCAGACTGAGAAGATTGACTCAAGAACAATTTTTATTTTATTAGAGGCTCCATTGGAAAAATAAGACCTAAACATTAATTGAGAAGTGATGGGAACGATGTAACCTGTAAATACATAAGATTTTACTGAAAACAAATCTTAATGATTTATTGGGAGGATAGCGAAAGGAACCAGAAGACAATCGATTTATTTTATTATGAGAGATCATGGGTTACCTCTACAAATAAAATAACTATTGAAAGACTAAATATGCAAGAGGAAATATTCGCCCGCGAAGATTTGTTTTATATTCTTTTTGATTGCTAAATTTGATCAATCTGATATCCTAATTCGAATATATAAAAAAATTTGTTACAACCTTATATTATAACAAATAACAAAAACAAGATTATCGAAAATAAACAAATAAAATAGAAAAAATTATTCTAGTTATAGACATTAATTATAGAGAATTTTTTCTATTTATATCTAGAACTATTAGATCTAGAACTAGTAGAACTATAAAATAGAATATAGATTCTAATTTATATATATTAGATAGATACAAATTTTTATTCTACTAATATTCTATTCTACCTAATATCCTATTCTAATAATCTAATAATCTAAGATTTTAATAATAATAAATAGATCTAATAAGTAAGAAATAAATTTAAATAAATAGATTTAACTAAATTAAGTGAAATATCAAAGAATACGATGATTTAATATATTATTTTATTCGTAAAAGACATGGATATTTTTTTTTAATCATTTCATTCGCGAGGAGCTGGATGAGAAGAAATTCTCATGTCCGGTTCTGTAGTAGAGATGGAATTGAGATGAGAAAGAACCATCAACTATAACCCCAAAAGAACCCGATTCCGTAAACAACATCGAGGAAGAATGAAAGGAATAGCTTTTCGAGGAAATCGTATTTGTTTTGGAAGATATGCTCTTCAAGCACTTGAATCTGCTTGGATTACATCTAGACAAATAGAAGCCGGACGACGAGCAATGACACGAAATGCACGCCGCGGTGGAAAAATATGGGTACGTATATTTCCCGACAAACCCGTTACTTTAAGACCTACGGAAACACGGATGGGTTCGGGGAAAGGATCTCCCGAATATTGGGTAGCTGTCGTTAAACCGGGTAGAATACTTTATGAAATGGGCGGAGTAGCAGAAAATATCGCAAAAAAGTCTATGTCAATAGCAGCATCAAAAATGCCTATACGAACTCAATTCCTTATTTCAAAATAGGAATATAGAACCAAAGGAAAAAGACCTTTTGTATACTAAAAAAAAGTGGAAGTTTCTTTTTTTGTTTTGGACAAACAATATATCTTTTTTTTCCTTTGCATTTAAATAACAAATAAAAAAAAAAAAAATGATATGATCCAATCTCAGACCCATTTGAATGTAGCAGATAACAGCGGAGCACAAGAATTGATGTGTATTCGAATCATAGGGACTAGTAATCGCCGATATGCTCATATCGGTGACGTTATTGTTGCTGTGATCAAGGAAACAGCACCAAATTCACCTCTAGAAAGATCAGAAGTAATCAGAGCTGTAATTGTACGTACTTGTAAAGAACTTAAACGTAATAACGGTATAATAATAAGATACGATGACAATGCTGCAGTTGTCATTGATCAAGAGGGAAATCCAAAAGGAACTCGAATTTTTGGTGCAATTGCCCGGGAATTGAGACAATTAAATTTTACTAAAATTGTTTCATTAGCACCTGAGGTCTTATAAGATAAAAAATTAGACGATATAAGATAGAAAATTTCAGATTAAGAGGAGACCATGATATAGTTATAGTATTTTAATTAGTTGAATAAAAACGAAATAGAATTAATCAAATCAAATTAATTAGTAAATTGTGTTTCACGCATATACCTTTAATTAAATAATAAGAAAATTAAAATTCAGAGATTAAATAAAATAATTAATTAACAAAAACCAAGAGTATGTTGATTATATCAAAACTAGCGAAAAAAAATAATTTTAGTTTATCATGGGTAGGGATCCTATTGCTGAGATAATAACCTCTATACGAAATGCTGACATGAATAGAAAAGGAATCGTTCGAATAGCAGCTACTAACATCACCGAAAACATTATTAAAATACTCTTACGAGAGGGTTTTATTGAAAATGTAAGAAAACATCGGGAAGAAAACAAAAAATTTTTGGTTTTAATCCTACGCCATAGAAGGAAGAAGAAAGGACCATATAGAACTAGTCTAAATTTAAAACGAATCAGCCGACCAGGTTTACGAATTTATTCTAACTATCAAAAAATTCCTAGAATTTTGGGTGGGATGGGCATTGTAATTCTTTCTACTTCTCGAGGTATAATGACAGACCGGGAAGCTCGACTCGAAAGAATTGGCGGAGAAATCTTGTGTTATATATGGTAATCTTTTTAATATCCGAATTCGACCCAAACTTCTTATTTATTTGTTAAAAAAAAAAAAGAGATTTAAAGAATAGGTTTCTAATACCATTCCTCTCGATTCCTCTTACATTAGTTAATACTTCAAGAGGATTTGCGATGGGATGAAAGAACAAAAATTAATTTTGGAAAGTTTAATTACTAAATCTGAATCACTTTTTCAATTTCAATAATATGTTCCAAGTTCGTTTAGATAATCAAGATCTGATTTTAGGTTATCTTTTAGCCAAGATAATTTTTTTTACGTATACTACCACCACGAGATAGTATCAAAGTACTTATAATTCGATCCGAGCACGTCTAATTTATAGACTCCATAAAAAAATTTCAATGATTAGGCAATTTTTTCTTTCAACTTTAAAAGCCCTTTCGCCTTTCGTAGGAATAGAATTTAAGATTTAAAAATTTAAAGAAACTTAGTTTCTTCAAAAAAAATTATGTATATTCAAAAATTAAGGGATGACAAATATGAAAATAAGAACTTCTGTTCGTAAAATTTGTGAAAAATGTCGACTGATACGTAGACGGGGACGAATTTTAATAATTTGCTTCAACCCAAGACATAAACAAAGACAAGGATAATCTTTCTAAACGAGAACACTCTAAAGGATCCGATGGAAAAAAAAAAGAAAGGATCCATTTTGACATAAAATGGATATATCCATAGACCGCTGACTTATATTTATGAGATGATAAAATATGGCAAAACCTTTACCACGAATTGGTTCACGCAGAACTGGACGCAT